GATATCCTTAACATACTCAAACGGCTCCCATTATTGGTATCAAACCAATAGCGATTCATACAAGCTAAATCTTCTAATCGATAATTAGGCCAAAAAAAGAACTTTAATTTAATTAATTCATTTTTTTTTCTGTCGATATTTTTACTTTCATCCAAAAATTGACTCCAGTTTTTTAGCCTGTTCTCCTTGCAAAATAATTTATTTTTATGCACACCATTCTGATTCTTTAAATTCAAATTGAAAGAAATTAGAATTCTCAATTCTCTACGACGTCTAGACGATAAAATCTTTTCAGGAACAAGCAAATCAGAAGTCTTTTTGTCTCTATTTAGAGTTTTTATTTTATGTCTTGGAATGGATTCATCAAAATTTTTCTTAGCAACATTTTTGGGGTTTCGGTTACTTTGGTGCTTACTTTTATGAACCAATGAAATACCTATTATTTGATACATAAAAAACTGTCCGTCATTTTTTACAGATAGACGGGCAGGTTCCATAATTAATATTCCCTTTTTCGTTAATTGTGTAAGATTTAAACGCCTCCTCATTATATCCAGATTAATTTCTTTTCTTTGAATATAGGATATAGTAATTTTTCTTACATTTATGAGGCTAACCAGGAGACCGTATATCTGGATATTATTCATCATTTTTTGATTCAATTGATTCAAACGTCCAGTCCATCTTAACTGCAAAGGAAAATCTCCTTTAAGGAATATTTTTAGTTTTTCAATCGATTCTAAAAAATATTCTTCAATATTGTTTTGCTTCTTTAATTCAAAATATTGTTTTGAATTTGCTGGGCTAAAATTTAAAAAATTATCATCCTGCTCTTGCTTTGCCTTGCTATTTTGATTTTCACTAAAATTTGGTTTTATATTCAAATTAAAAAAAAGTAAGTTGCTTGGGATAAACCAAGGTTTCTCTTTATATTTATTATATAGTATCACAAACTCTGGAAAGAAAAAAACTTTCGGATTTGATATGAGGTGATTTAAAATTAAGAATTTTTCATTCATTCCCATCCAATCAAAAGACATTTCCATCCAATCAAAAAAGACCCTTTTGTAATTCATTTCGCAATTTGAATCAATTGGAAGATAAAAAATATGAAATTGATCCTTTATTTGGTCCTTATTAGGTTCAACCTGAATTTTTGTATTAAATTTCCACCCCAAATATTTTCTATCCGTATTTTTTTCCATATATATAATATCACTTTTTCCTAGATAATTCTTCATAGAAATATTCTTAAAAAAGTTTTCTTTATTTCTGTTGGAATTTTCCTGCTTCTTATTTCTTTCTAATGATGTTCTATAAATACAGGATTTCTTCTTAGTTTCAGAATGAATATATTTATATGATAAAAGATCATATCTATAGTTTTTTTCAAAATTATCCTCTTTATTTGATAATAAATAGACTTTCAAATTTTGTTTTTTTTTGTAATCAAAAAAAGGGTCTTTTTCATAGGAATACCATTTCTTTAAATCATTATTTTGAGAGGTATTTATCCCATTTCGCCATTTTTGGGGGACTAATCTAGACCATGTAATCTGAGATAAATCGTATTGATAATGACCTCTTAACCAGTTTTTCCATGGATTCATTCCATAATTTGGAAGTTTCTTATGTCTTATTTCGGAATCAAATATTCCTTGTCTTCCAAAAAAATCCTTTATTTCATTCTTAAGAAAAAAAGATGGTCCATTATATTGAAGAATAGATCTTACCTTATTGAAGTTAATTGCTGGGGTTTGTGATAATTTAAAAAATACATATTTTTGTGACAAGTAAGATAAATCAAAAAAAATATGTGACTTTCGCTTACTATTTCTAAGATTATCAAATATCTTTTTTATAGTCATAGGCGAAATAAAGTCAATTTTATTTTGTTTTGTTTTATTAATCCTTTCTTGATCTTGATTTCTTTTATTATTGTCAATGTATTTCTCAACAATTTTTTTTGTTGATTCCATAAAAAGGTATAGAGTGATTCTGCGCATATTAATGATACATAGAAAGATATCAATGTATATTTTTTCAATGCAAAATTGAATTAATAATTCAATATTTTTTCTTTTTAATAGTTTCCAAATTTTTGGGGGTGATTCTCCATTATTCTTTTTATTTTTTTTCATTATTTCTATTTGATTTCTGATTGTGTTTCTTCTATCAATTCTATGTTTCATTTCTTCTTTTGCCTGTAAATAATTTGTCCAACCTGTAGCTCGATTTTGACTAAGCGATTCATGAATTATCTTATTACTGATTATAGAATCATTTTCTGTTTGAGTTTGACTTGATTCATATATTTCTCTCGGTATAAATAATGGAATTTTTGTTCCTTTTAAAAGTTCTTTTATTATTTGTTTTACAAATAAAACAGCTTTTGTTTGTTTCTTTGTTATTTTTTTTAAAACTCTTCGAACTCTAAAATTGAATTTTCTGATTTCGACTTTATAGTCTATATCTTTAAAAATAGGTTCAAAAAAGGAAG